TCAGACAAGGAAAGAGGGGGTAAGTCCCGTTGAGTTCTTAATAATCATAATATTTTTTTTTAGAGATGTTTCAAAAACATCCACCTTTTCTGATGATGTTTTTAAAAAATGAACTTCGTTAATTGATTCAGAACATCTGTTACTCAATAGTATCTGTCAATACTTAAAACAAAGAAGGAATCACTCGATTTACCCTTTTTGGATGACTCACAATTATATAGAAATATAATATATTTCTATCAATCAGATATCATGCAAACCCTTTCTATACTAATAGAAGAGAACCTTACTCCATTTAATCTAATAAATATTTAATCTAATAAAAGTGAAATTTTTTTTTATAAGTTCGTTGAAATTGAAGAAGTTCTATATTGCTCAATAAATTGACCTCTATTTATTTGTCCACTACCACTATGTTACGTAAGAAATCTAAAAAAAAAAAAAGGGTTATGATAAAATAAACCTATATATAAAAAAAAAAAAAAAAATGAAAACTACAAATATCCATTTTTTACGAATGGGATCGAGAATCTTTATTAATTCGACACAAGAAAGGGTTGGGTAAAATTCCGTTTCTTGTGTCAAGGACTAGGAGACGAACAATCTCCCCTAAAATCCTTTGTTCCTCTCATTTATACTTTGGTTTCTATTCTCCGCTTATTTATCTTTTGTTTTGATTCTAGTCAAATATAAAACTATTGATTCATTCTATATCATACCGTTTCAATTTGGATTGAAAAAACAAATAAATAAAGAAGAGTTAAGTAAAACAGTCAGTCGCCTTCACAATATACTATGACCAGGAATGCGGTATTAAGTAATTCCCGAAATCCGGTAGAATAAAGAATATAAATAAGCAAAATTTTTTTGATCATACATAATTCCCAACAAAAATTTGTTTATTTTTAGAGCTTGATGTTGATAAATCCGCAGATCTAGAAATTCATTTCGGACAATTGAACCTTCTCAAACTGTTTCTTTTTAAGAACCAAAAAGATTTGTGCCAAAATAACAGATGCCAAGAAGAGCAAAAGACCTTGGACACGTAATGGATCTTGAAGTACTATTTCCGCATCTCCCTGACCAAATCCACCCACATTAGGATTACTCGTTAATGGTTGATCAAGTTTGATGGATTCGCCCTCTGAAACAAGAAGTTCCGGTCCTGGAGGGATAATATCAACCACTTGACGTCCATCCGATGCATCCGCTATGGTTATTTCGTACCCCCCTTTTTCTTTTCGTATTATTTTGCTTACTATACCTGCTGCTGTAGCATTATAAACATTATTGTTACTCTTGCTCCCGTCGGGATAAATCTGACCCCTTCCCCTGTTCCCGCCTACATATATGGGATATTTTAAGAAGTGCACATCTTTCTTAGTAGCGGGGTCCGGGGAAAGAATAGGAAAGGTGATTTCACTATATTTCTGACCAGGAACCGGACCTATCACAAGAATATTTTTTTTAGTGGGACGATAGCTCTGAAAAGACAGATTTCCTATCTTTTCTTTAATCTCGGGCGAAATACGATCGGGAGGGGCTAATTCAAACCCCTCGGGTAAAATAAGAACAGCCCCGACATTCAAAGCTCCTTTTTTACCATTAGCAAGAACTTGTTTCAGTTGCAGATCATAAGGAATTCGAACAACTGCTTCAAATACAGTATCAGGAAGTACCGCTTGTGGAACCTCGATATCCACGGGTTTATTAGCTAAATGGCAATTGGCACATACAATACGGCCAGTCGCTTCTCGTGGATTTTCATAACCCTGCTGTGCAAAAATGGGATATGCATTTGAAAGGGGTGCCTGGGTTAGTATATATATCATGAGCGATACGGAAATGGATCGAGTAATCTCTTTCTTTATCCAAGAAAAGGTATTTTTAGTTTGCATGGTCCAATCATTGATCCCGAAAATTTCTACAATAAAATTAGGTAGGTCGCTAGTATAGTTCCCTATCTATAATTTTGCTATTTACTTAAATATTAAATATAAATAATTTTACTGGAATATTGGAGGAATCCCTTGGATGGGTAGTAAGTACAATTTTGAATGTTTTGCTTATGTACAAAGTAACAAATATTATAATTGGATCGTTCGATCACTTTTCAGTCATTCATTGAATGATAAATCACTACAAGTGAAGGAGATACACGATTTAAATAACGAAAGATCCAATATTTAAAAATTGTATCTAAAATGACTGGAAAAGTAGAAACAAGACCGGATATAATTTGATCATTATGAGCAAATCCAAAATCTTTGTAGACAGAGCCAATCATTAATTCCCAACCGTGGGGCGAATGGAATCCTATACATAAATCAGTTAATAAAAGAATAGAAAAAGCTTTTATTGTGTCGCTTAAGTTGTATAGGAATTCTTGAAACCAAGAGTTAAGAATAACAAGTTCTTCATTACCTAGAATAGAATAACCACTTAGAATACCGAAACAGATTATATTTGTCGAGAAGTGTAAAATTGTATGGATGCGATCCTCGTTGTGCATCTTGATCAATTGGATCGTTTCTTTGTAGATTTCGATGCGAGGCTTTTGTAAATGTGTTTCCGGGTATTCCTTTATCATTTCGTCCAAACGTAAGAGTTCCTCTAAGTCTATGAATTCTTTTAGAATACTCTTTTCTTGAATATCATTCAAAAAAATTTCGGATTGCCTAGTATTCCACCAATTAGTAAACCAAGATTCCAGACTTTTATTAAATGAGAGAGAGATCCACCAAGGCAAAAATACTATAGATGCAAGATATAGAAGGGAAATTAATACTTTCTTTTTTGCCATTTTTTCGTCTGTGAATTTTAAAATTTTTAATGAACGCACCTCATTCGTCGACTCTATATGATACTAATATTTCTATCAAGCATAAGTTCTATTACAAGTCATCGATGTATTTCCGGATTTTTTTGTGATTCAGTACAGCGGTTAGTCCTTGAATTTAGAAAGAATATAGAATAAGAAAGAGCCCTCTTCAAATTAATAGTAGTCGGATTTCGAGACGAAAGAACTCCCGTTCTATCAAAATATCAAATATTTAGTATTTAGAAAAAAAAAATTCTTTACTTTATGATGAAATGTTTTGTTTTGATATATGATGAATCTATCATTTAGATTTGTTACTGAATTGAGTTAAGTGGATTTACATACGCATAAAAAAAATTGTGGACATAAACAATTTCGTTTTAGAATTGTTTCATATACGTTTGCTTTGGCTCGAGTAAGCGTTCTGAAGAAACTTCAGTTAAGTTATGCTATAGAAAAAAAGATGATTCTTGAGTTTTTTATCTCTTGCAAAGTATTCATTCTTCAGTTCCTTTTTTCAAAATACTTCAATTGGTACACGCAAGAAATAGGCCAATTCAGCAGCTTTTTGCTCAATCTCTCGTGGAGTAAAATTCTCATCAGTACGAGTCAAGGGAATGGCTCCTTGTCCTTTTATTTCCATATAAAGGACACGACGAGCATAAATACCCTCTTTAATTTCTATTCTGATGGACTGAATGTCTTTCATAAGGAATCGGAGGAATATGCGACGATTTTTTCCAGGAAATCCCCAACGAAAAATACACACTATGCCCTCTTTTATATCGAATCGATCATAACCACTACCTACATTCCACAAAATTGTGCACCACAAATAGGAGCTAATAAAAAGACCTGCGATCCCATAGAAAGACATCACGATACCTTGTGGAAAAAAAATTATTTGCTGAGAAGGAAATAAAGATATAAAATTCCTACCAAAATAACTGGACGTTCCAACCAATAAAAACCCTAATGAACCTAAAAAAAGAATAAAGGCCCAACAGAAATTACTTGTTTTTCGAGACCCCGCTATAAGTTCTACCCATATACGTTCTGATCGCCAACTCATACTCTAACTAGACCTAGTTGCATTTTATTGGAATTGGGAGAATAACAAAAATAATTTTTTTTTACTTTTTTTTGTTTCCGAAGTAACTCTCATCAACCAGCACTATTATGATGTGAACCTTTAGGGATAATTCATCGAATTTCTTAGATCCAAACTAAAATAATAACATCCCTTTCATATGATTTCCTAATACATATAGATATATTGACTTTACATTTCAGAAATTCTCCCCGATCCCGATCTATTTGAAAATAGTTATAATTCATTTATCATGTTTACACATACATAAGAGCTTATGCTCGAAGGAAGCCGCATATTATACCATATTTTACTAAATAGATATCCGTGTTATGATCCAAGTAAGTCTTGAAAAAATATATATATAAGATTTGTCCTTGTTGTATCTAAAAAATCTTGTTTTTTTGAACATAAAGAGATAAAGAAGCCATTGCAATTGCCGGAAATACTAAGCCCACTAAAGGCACAAAAATGGAGGGGAGACTGTTGAGAGTTATCATAGAATGGGTACCTCGATTTAATATTTGTACCTGTTATTTATTGTTATATTTATTGTTTTATATTTGAACCTTATCCTTATATTGTTATAAAGATATCTTATAATTCATATATAATTGTTATATTATACTAAGTATACCTAAGTGAGTATATATATACTTAATAGGGATAGGGAGTCTATAAGTATATGTTTTAAGAAATATATATTAATTTAAGAAATATATATTAATTAATAAAATACAATAAATATATAAATAAATGGACCTATTCATCTTTCTACATGTTTCTAATTCATCTTTCTACATGTTTCTACATGAAATATATATATACGATAATCCACCCTTTTATTATTCGTATTAGTAGTTATTATCTTTTCTTGTCTTATAAATTTCATAATTTAATAAAATTTTAAAGTATTTCCTAAAAACTCCCAAAGAATTCGTTATAATACGATCCAACAAAAAGGATTCTTAGTGGGGGATTTTTTTCGGGAGATATAGAAAGATGCAAGACCTTGTTAACTAATTCCACGGAAGAAAGCGAAAGAATTCACTCTTTTATTTTGAAAGAATTCACTCTTTTGTTTAATAG